GACTGACTACAATTAAATCACGGCACACTGGCTATATATCTGTTTTCAGTCTCAATCAAAGACAGAGCATTTTCGATCTTAGCCGATCTAAGGTTGACCGTCTCCCCGGCCCCCTTTCGGTGCACTATTGGAGAGCTCACTACCGCTTTCTCAATCGAAAAATGAAACTGTCAAGATTAGCCTACTGCGATTCTTATCTATGTAATTTCCTGATTTCTTTTCGTTGAAGTGTAGTGCAACTATCTGGGGTTTTTCTCTTCCGAAGACGAATCTCCTTCACTCACGGAACAAAAAAAAATCTCAACGAATTAATAACGCTAACAATCAAGCAATGGCTTCCTTTTCTTACATTCCACTGGGGTACCTTCTTTCTTTGCTTTGAGGAATGTGTTTCGCTCTTCTCTTATTCAATTTCTTACGCGGAAGACTGGTTAATTTCCGAATTTGCTTTGAGATCATTAGGTTTCAGTTAGTCCGTTCCTGTCCAATCTCAGTTGTTTATGGTTGAATAAGGGGCGCCAAAATCAACTATTTCGTTTGAGGGGTCAGAAAGCCCGTGTTTTTCGTCAACGTAATAAAACAAATGGCCAACCATAAAAGGGTTTAACTCGACCAAAGGGGAATCCGGCTGAGAACTCGTAATCTGGCCAAGGCTTTTTCGTCAACGTAATGTGTAATGTAAGAAAATGGTATCAAAACAACCAGAAAATGGTAAGAAAAAGGCTCGCACAACGAACAAATCCGCGTAGGACGGGCCAAGCAAGAAGGAAAGCACAGGTTTAGGGCTCAATCTAAGCAAGCGGGCTGAATCCAACCCAGAATATGGAAGATTGCACAGAAGCACCCCCAATCCCCATACGAATGGGAGGAGGCCTAAGCCTTTTAACCAACATATCTTTCTCTTGCTCACGAATGCCGCCAATAGAATATTTTGTTGGCTTGAGAATAGTTAAAATGTTAAAGCGGTTAAACAAAAGCCCTAAAGAATCAGTCTAATGGTGGGACTAAGCCATGACTTTAATAGATTGGAATAGACCTCAGGAATAGCCAACTAATGAAAGAAGAAGTGATGCGCTAACTAACAAGTGAGTTCAGCAATGAACGAAGGATTCATGAACTACTTTGACCACTGAGAATCCGACAAAAGGGAGGGGAAGAAGTGAGTGCGAACGAACGATGAACTAACAAACCAACGCAACGCGTAAGGAGGCTGAGAAGAACTACTCGTAGGCCAAACCAACGTAAGCGAAAGTAGGGAATAGTTTTTCTCAAGGGAGATGGGAGAAAGGATTGGAATAGGCCAACGGAGACTTTGATTGATGAGGACTACGGTCCGGCGAGAACACTTCTTATGGGTGACCTTTTATTTTATATAAAGAATATTCACTCAGGAATGACATAAGTATAGTTTCCCCATTTTCCCGTTTACCTTTCTCTCTACCCGGGAGGTTATCCCCGTTGAGTAGGTCTCTAAAAGTCATTCTTTGAGGTCAGTTGCTTCCCCTGCTTTTTGTTCCTTGCTTCAGGAAAGCAGATAATTAAGAAGTGAATTAGCTCATCTCAACTTAGGTTCAGGGGAATGAGGGGCAAGTAAACTTGTTAAAGTATGAAATTGACGCCTTTTAACTGGTAGTCCTCGACTCAATCCAAACCAAAAGGGGAAGTCGGCTAACTCAGAGAAACCGGCCAAAAAGAAAAAGAAAGGAAGTAGGGTACTGAAATTCCGGCCAAAGGCGAAGTCGTAATAGTCAATCTAACCTGTAAGCGGAGCGGTAGAAGGGAAGTGAGAATCCTCAAACTAACCAGCCAAGGCGGAATAGTCCGATCGAACCCCGAGAATGAAGTCCTTTGTCTGGTAAGAAGTTGTTACTGAATATCTGTCCTTACTTGAACAAGTATGGAAGGTTCTCTCATAGCCCGAGATGTACTAAAGGGATAGGAGAAACCAACCAAAGCAGAAGAAGGGAAGAGGGACAGTTAACAGTGGAATTAGCCACTCTTTGAAGAAAGAGGAACGGAACAGACTAGCTTGACTCACTCAACAATAGGAAAGGAACGAAGTGGGGGGAGACAAGAAAGAGAGGAAAAAGGAGTAAGTGAGTTCAGAAAATAAGGGAGAAGGGTAGTTTGATTCCTAGTTAGGTTTCCGGCTCGGTACTGAATTCGTTTTCTTTAAGAGTGAGTAGGTAAGGTCCAGTTGTTCGGGTTCAGATAACTAGTACGGGTCCCAACGGTTACTTTACGGAGAGAATAGAAGCTCGCTAGCGCTCTTTCTTTTTAAATAAATAAAGTGAGGGAGGATACTAGCTTTCTAGAAAAAGGAAGATGGTTGAAAGGGTCCCAACGAAGACTTCCGATCGGTAGGATACCTTTTATACGAAAGAATCATCTTTTATGAAACTCATCTATCTCGGCTAGTCAATTGATTAAAGAGGGTTCCGTTCCTCAAAGAAAGAAGAGTCCTGTATGAAACAAGCAAAGTGAAGGGAAGGAAACAAAGCATGATTGTACGCCTTCGATTGAGAGTTATCACCTTCTCTCCTCTTTTTCACCGGCCAAAAACCCTCCTTCCGGGTGGGCAGAAACCAATTCCTCCTACCTTTTCGCCAGAAAGCCAACTCACGCTTTCCACTCAGTCTGAGTCACCTGATCTAACTCAGTCTTAGCCAGAAACCCCTCCTGCCTTTTCCTAGGCATAAACCAATGCTTTCCTCCTTTTCGCCAGAAACCCCTCTTTCAGCCTGAAACCAATGTAGGATGGGATAGTCACACTCAAAAAGCAGTGAAAGCGTAGAACTAGAACGAAATAGGCAAACAATCAAGTCAGCCAACGGGTGAATCCCTTTCCTTACACAAGAAACTACCATTGAGAAAAAGACAGTAATTTGGTTTCAGTTAGTCGGTGTAATTCGGTTTCAGTTGAAAAAACAGTTAGTCGGATAAGATTTAGAAGTAGACGAAAGAATACTACTCTAGTATAAAGCCAGTTCCTTTCCTGATGTTGAGCTAGCTACGTCTCCTTAGTTTAAGGTTCCGTTCCCCAGTTCATGAATAGGGCTAGTTCCCTAATCGAGTTATTTGATTGAGGAAACCCCGTCTTTAGAGTCAGTATGAGCCCCTCTATCTGTTCATCTCTTTTACAGAGTCAAGCTAGTCCTTTCCTTCCCCCTTCCTTATAGGAGTAATCTTTCCCCATTCCTACTAATTAGTGTATGATTCCTAACTTAAATAAGTAAGAGAGGCTAAGGTTGAATGCCCCAACGGTTCAGGTAATGAGTATAACCTTTTTAAAGAAAGAAGTTTAGTCCTTGTAGTAAATGTTCCGGTTGACCAACCAAACCTCATCCCCTCGGGAATAATAAAGATTCTACTTTTCATTTACCGAGATGACTGAAGAAAGAATCCACTTTTCGCTTATGTAACTCGGGAATGTGACACTTTCCCTTTTGAGGAAAGCCCAGCCAACCTTCTTTTGAGTAATGAAAGAAGAAGATTGTAAAGACCCCCTCACCAGGTAACGAGTAACGAGTTGAAAAAAAAAACAAAGGAAAGGTTTTGTTGATAGCACTGCCATTCACCTTGCAGAACCCGAAGACTGTCCTTTTTCCCCCTTGCTAAAGCCCTTCTTCTTGCGGCGAGGGAAAGCGCATATCGCACCCTTACCCTTAGCTTAGGAAATCTTCCTTTGTATCTCGTTCTCCTGTTGGTGGAGTGATTATTAAAAATAGTTTTCACTCACGTTTTGAGTAAGGGGAAAGAAAAGGGTTTCACCCACGCTGAGGAAAGAAAGAGCCCTAGCGGAAGTCGGGAGAAGAAAACTAGTACTTTTCGGCGAGCGAGGAAGATCACATTTAGATGAAGAAGGAAGAAAAAACCTACGTATCCTTTCACCTGTTCCTGAATCACCTATTCATTGAGCTCAGTTCTTTGAAGCTTAATCACCTTTTCTCGTTTAAGAAAGAATATCATTTCCGTGACCAATCTCAGTAGTTTTCAACTGAATCTCCTTCTCAACGTGGGGGAGATAAGCCTGTCTTCGCTCGGAATAGACTTCACGATTAGCCAACTAAAGAAAGAATCGTTGAACGAATAACGGATGAGTTCTGAAACGAACGGTTAAGGGACTTTACTCAACAAGAGTAAAGGGACGGACTAGTTCTTTTTTCTGTAAAAGATGGAATCCGTCTCGACCGAACAAGCAAGGCCCTTAGACGAGTGAAAGTAGGCTTTATAGGTGGGCGCTAACGCGTCAAAGCCTATAGCTAACGCTATGGAGTTTGATTGCTGAGAGGAGAAGAGAAAGCCTTTTTTTCTTTATTCATAGGTGACGGAGTTTCAAGCAGCTTTACCGGACGAGGGGTAGGCGCTTTCTAAGCAACTCCCCCACCCCCAATTGATCAAGGGACAAGAACGATCGATCAAAACAGAACCCAACAAACTGCCCCGGGAATAGTTGAAAAAGAGAAAAAGTACAAGATCCGAGGTTGAAGGATCCAAGTCCCAAGGCACGGGAGGAGTGAATTTCCGAAGAACCGATGGCATTGAAGATGACGTAGCTTAACGTCAATGGAAGAATTAGCTCAAGCCAATGTACCGGTATAGGGGCCTTTAGGCCTATCGAACATAGGAGCGGGGGAGGGGCCGTATGGACACTCTACGAAGGAAGTAGCATGGGTCAAGTCCTCCGCACGCCCTTGTGCCAGCGTAGAGCAGAACAATTGAATTTTAAAGGTTAGCAGTTGTTAGGCAAGCAGTGGCTATAGGGATCGTTCCAAGCCTTGATATAGGAGATTGCCCGATCTTTCTATCTTTCTTTTTCACAGTTCAATCACAATGATTGACTGGGTGGAAAGGAATCTTCTCTTGCTCAAAGCTAAAGCTAGTATGAATAGCTTGGACTCTTCCCTCCCGATTGCTTCTTCTGCCGTCAACTCAGGTAGCTCAAGCAGAAGCAGAATCCACCTTTGGGCTAGCTCGGCTAGCACGGTCCTTCGCGATTAGCCCCAGACAGAGTCTTGAAACTAAGTTCTTCAACCCGTCGTTGACTTTTTTCCTTGGTCTTTGTTTTCCCACTACCTCCAGCTAACTGCTTGAAAGAAAGCTCTTTTTTTTTCTCCTTTCTCTGGCTCGATCCTGAAAGTTGAGTGGCGTGAAAGCTACCCTTGATTCTTTCTTGCTTGCAGAGGTGAGGGTGAGATCCGGGGATCTATCATAAAACTATGCATTTTTTCTGTTCTACGTCATTGATCTGACATGTGACAGAGGGGAACCAGGGTTCATGTTCTCGCAAAGAAAGTCCTAGTCTTTCTCTCTTCTTTTCCTTCCCTTCTTCAATGATAGACAGGAGATGCGGTTATCAATCAAACATTACAGGGGGTAACTCCTCTCATGCCGTGATGGGCAAGTCCAGCGATTGTCTAATAGAGATAGATCGTCAAATATAGTATCTAAGATCAAGAGACATGGAATAGAAGTTCAAGGTGGAGAATTTTATATCTAATGGCTGCTTTTAGACCGCCTTTTTTTCTATTTATTATGTAGTAAACGAGTCTTACCACTCAGCTCTTCCACCTTGCTTTCCTGATTCCGATTAGATAGTGGATGAGAGCTTCTGTGATCCCCGATTCCATTACCGTCTTCTCTAGTGGGACTTCGTCTCACTCAGAAGGGATAGATCGAATCTAAGGGAATACCTCCACTTGCTCTTTTGGTTGCTTCTTTAATAAGAAAGTCAGACATCAAGATCAAGCTTTGATTTCCCGTTGCTTTCTTTGATGATTTCAGGGCAATTCAAGTATCTGTATACTCTATCGCATACGTACTGGGGCATTCACCTCTCCCTACCCCAAAACCTGAAGTGGTCGAGTGGAATTGAATTCCGCCCCCGGCTAGCCTAGATAGTGGTCCCTTTGATCGCTAATCCAGTCTCTACTGGTCTGGCTACTAAAGAAATAGTGTAGATAGTGGCCTTTTGCTCCATCCCCTAGACGGCGAAGCTGCTCCGCTCCTCTGGCTGTCCTTCATAGTCAATCAATTCAGCCGAAAAGACTGACCTCAAGAAAGAATGTTCGAAAAAGAGGTAGACTTCTTCCCCAACTCTCCCTCTTGGGCAAAAAGCGTTCGTTCTCTCCTCTAGCGGTGGTGGAGTTTCTTTCCGCTGCCCTTTCTTCTTTGTCAATTCAATCCGGAATCAATCTTCAAATAACAGATGCCCGACCTGACAGTATGCGAACATACGTCGAGCTGGCTGGATGTAGAGAGGCCTGCAACTGACACTGGCAAGGAAAGAAGTAAACTACTAGATTAGATCTTATTGCAAGGCTAGGCGAAACCCTATTTGAAGTTGGAAGACTGGGAGAAGTTATTTTCTTAGGACTGGTAGGGAATTTCAATATCAGGTTCAGGCTTTCCTCAAACTCAGTTTTGAGCTAGCGGGAAATCTTTCCTCTTTTCTTTTGACTTACTGAGAGATTAGCTATGGCTTACTTTAGGCCTTAGAAAAGGGCTTAACAAGAGATTAGTAGCCTCCCAAGAATCAAATAGAGAAGGACGGACTGGCTCGCAAGAGAGAAGGAATGAAACGGGGGGGAATGCCTTAGAAGGGGCAGGTATAAGGAAAGGAACTCAAATTTCCACTGACTCACATGGAAAAGCAGGGGGACGTCATGCCCTTAGACTCGAAATATATTAACTTCCTAAAAAAAGCACACTCTCTTAGAGGCATTCCAAAAAGGGCTGGCCGGGCCCATATTTTATAGTATCCATTGAAAGCTCTCCTATTAAAATTAAAGTAAGCAAATCAATTCCCTGAAGTTAAACGAATTCTCTTTTTAAAATGGAAAGATCTTACCCGCTCTCCTAAGGTACACGAAGTTACTGGCCTATATTGAAAACTTGCTTGCTCACAGGATGGATGGCTTCTTCGCCTACCGCATCAAGCTAAGAAGAAAGAAGAGGAAATCCAGCTGACAATCAATAATAGCTTCCAATCGCAGAATAAAGCTTCCCCAAAGCAAAGCCAAGCAGGTAAGCAAGCCAGTGTAAGTCCCCTTCCCAGGGGGTAATATGCCAGTATCAGTCCCTTTTACAGTATTTTCTCCAGTGCTATCATATTTCCAGCCACCTATTTATTAGACGCATATCTCTTCCAGCCAGTTTCCTTGCAGCCAGTTGGACTTTCTTTCCTTCTCCTTTCCTGCCACAGTTTCCCTCTTGCTAAGAAAAAGTGCTTTCCACTCCCCCTTGTTAAGCCCTTGCTTGTGTAATCCAGTATCAAGTAAGCCTTTACCGAAGTCCCTCTCTCTTATTATGGTACAGTAACTGCGTCCCTTACTTAGGCTAGTAGGGATTTTTTTAAAGCAAGGGATAGAGCTTTTTTGGATAGCCGGCGGGATATTCAAAGTTAAGAATAGAATAGGACTGAATCTTACCTGTGATATTTATTCTTTTATTACTTGTAAAATATTTTCTACAGCCCTAGGAGAATTTCCTGCCGAGGGCTTCTATTTCTATTGGGAAGACTACTTTAATTTCTTCCCCTTTTTTCTTCCTCTGCTTTCTGGACCTGAAGTAATTCTTGCGAGTGGAAAATGTTTTGCTTTGGGAGTGCTGCTATTCCCTTTCCCTCCTTCGTCAGTCGAGTGGTTAGGTGAAAGGAAAAGTCTTACTCTTATAAGACGGAGAGGGCGTACTTCTTGTTCATACGAGTTAAAACATCCCTATCGGTCTTCGTAATTGATTCCCTTCCCCCTGTAAGGCATTCCCAGTTCCCTTCCAGTAATTTCCATCTTAATAGAATCCTAAGAGGGTAAGAGGGCAAAGCAGCTCCTCTTCAAGCGCAAGTAAAATCCAGTGATAACGCCATGCATTTCTAGGCCTAAGCCCTGTAATGTTGATCCAATCCAGTTCTATTGCTAAGCCCAAGGAAAGCCCTGCCTTAAGATAATCCCTTATACCTGGGAGTTCTCTTCCATCCAGTCCAATAGGGGAGGGCTATATCTTTTTGCTAAACGATAAACGATAGGGCTATATATTTCCATAGTAAGGTAAGCGCATTAAGTTGACAGCAAACAAGGGACAATCCATCCACTCCATCCCGTGGGAGAGTTCTCTTACAGCCATTTTTAGCCAGTGCCCTTGTACCAGCATTCGTACCAGTAGTTGCATTTCCACCAGTCCATCCTGTCCTTATCGCTACCCGCGAGCCAGTTGGAGTAGATAGCCCCAAGTAGTTGTCTAAGTCCCATGGTAATCCCTTTATTAAGCCATTGCTAATCCATTTTTTAAGGGTTAGAGGGATGGGATTTTGATAGCTAAGTTTAGTGCTTTTCTTTCCTGTCCTGCTTTATTACCTGGACGAGTTCCCGCCTAAATCTTATTTCCAGTTAATAATATATATATATATAATAGCAATAGGCAATATGCAATATTCCTTACTCTATCTAGCCAGTCTTGTAGTATTATCTACCATATTTCCAATAAGTTTCTACCAGTTTTCCCAATACCAGTAGTAATAGAGAGTTTCTCACCTGGGCTTATCAGAGTGTGAGACTAGCCCTTGGATTCGTTCTGCCTGTAATTCTATATCCCTTCGTTCTGCTTTCTCTCCTCTATCTCTTCCATCCCTTGTCAAGCCTTTGTGTAAGTGTTAGAGGGTTAAGTGAGCAAGACAGTGATAAAGAAAGTGCTTTGATCCTGTGAGCAATCTAAGCCCCTTAGTAATCCCTCATTAAAAAGAATTTCCCCCCTTATCCTTATCAGTCGAGTATTCATTCGAACCCTCTTCGCTTCACCATGTTCATTCCCTTTCTCACTGACTAGCTTTTCAGGAAATTTTTTGGACCTGAACCGGCTTAAAATGAATCTAGCTTTCATTTGAGGAAAGAAAAAGAAAGAGTCCCGCCTTCTGGCCTGCTCTAGACCTTTACCCTTGTCTGAAAGATCCCACCGCTTGCTTATTTGCTTGCCCCATTTCAATACTTCTGCTTGAAAATTTACCTTAAGAATTTACCTAGCCTGGAGATCGAAGGGATGATAGGAAAGAAAGCGCTGTAAGATCGGTAGCTCGATAAGGGGATTATAGAAGACTGGGCCAGCACTCACCTTATTTAAACTATTAAGAACTTGAAGTTAGATAGGGTAAGAGAATAAAGCATATTCAATAGGGGCAGAAAGCGTAGTCCCTCCATTCTATATAGGTATAAGGTATTCCAGTATTATTCCAAAGCTGCCTATTAGAGTAATCCTAGAACTGCATCGAAAGAAACTCGCCCCACACTTCAACTCAAACTAAAACCTCGGGAAGGGATAAAGGGTTACGACTTAGAGGCAGAAGGATGCGCGCTTTCCTTATCTTACTTACTTGACTTCTCTAACTGCTTTTCTTTCCTTTGAGTAGATGGGGGGGCAGGCTCTGAAGAAGGGTTTACAGAGACAGGGCAACTGCGGAACTCGCCTGGACCTAAAGGCTCCTATATACTGCAGCTAACCTCGTAGGGATCATTACGGTCGTTTGCATCGGCTGGAACTTATTCTCCAGGAAATACACTACTTCCCCCTCATATAGACATTTGCTCGCTTGGCACACTGAAGCTTGAAAGCCTTTTCCCCTTGGACAGCTATTGGAATGATACCAATTGGCACCTTCGCTACTAGTTGAATCAAAGCATTGGTATTGGTATTGGTCCCGTACTGGCTTTCAACCATTTGCCCTTCTTCTTTCGTTGACGTGCAAATCGCTGGTTAAAGATCAACTTCCGAGATCTAAGACTAAAATAGTGCCAGCTAGGGAAAGCCTATCAAGAATGGAAGAGCTTGGGAGAAGGAGAAATAATAAAGTCTGCTATAGCTAAATCCCCAATCGTTATTTTGATGTCAGCCGTCTTTATATGACATTTCACTGCCAGTAGTCAGCTTTCCAGTACCTGTAGGGCTCCTGCCACAAGGATGGCTAAGCTTGCCCCAGGGCAGGAGTGGTATAAGGCAAGAAAGAAAAGTGCCATTTCCACCAACTCTTTACAATAGATTTTTCGCTTCATCAGAGAAGCTGGAGCAGACCGATTAGTACCACAGGAGATTAAAGTACCAAAATAAGACAGATATAAACAGGACCCACAACTCATCGTCTGGTTTTGAAGAGTTCGCTATCTCCGAAGAAGTTGTGTTCTTTCCGTGGATACCTTCATTTTTGAGCTCGTAGGGAGCGAGGGAGCCTAGAAAGCCTTGCCCAGAGAACTCACTTATAGAAGAGCTTAGCTAAAAAGCTGACTTTAAGAAGAAGGGCTCCAACTCTTCTAGCATTTCTTTTCCCGTCCCAGACCACAGAAAGAGAATAGAAAAGGCACGGATCCCCTTTCTTTCCTTTCCCTGAGCCTGAGGCGAGAGCTTGCTTTACCGAGAACTAGGCTTTTGCTTCATCAGATGCTATAGACGAGACCACTTATGTCACTTAATTGTCTGCCTTAGAGGATACACCTTCTGTCTCTGCCGCAGAATCAGATTTTTAAGAGTCTAATACTGATTTAGTTGAGTAGTCTCATCTAAAGTGGACGATTGAGCAACAGAAAGAGGTTCGGCGGTGGAAGAGGTTTGATCATCTCCTGCAGACTCCGCGGCACCAGACGCTTAAGGAAGGCACTCTGGGGAAAGATCTTTCTTACTTGCCGACAGTTACTCTCTAGTTATGTATGGGTCTCCCGCCTTACCTCGACCCAAAAAGGTGGCAACCGGTTCCGGGATAGCGGACTCTCTTTTTCCGTCCTCAGATCCAACTTCAGCGAAGGCAGACTTTTTTTCACTATATGTTTAGGAGATAGCATCCGATCCGGGTTTAGCAACCGTTATTGGACCGACTTGCTTTGTTTAAGCATCCTTTTTTGTATAAATACAGAAAGGAATTCAATACCAGTGCCACTTCCTTCCTATTCGAGGATCCCTTTTCTATTCTCTAGGCCAAGATTGCCGTTTCTTTTCCTTTCCAGGAGAACTTTTCTAGGCGCCGTTCTTGGCTAGGCTAACTCTTAATAGATAGAAAGATAGAACGCAGACGGGTATCAAACTATTAAATACTAGAATTTGTCTCCCGCTAATCTTCATTCGAGTCAAGTCTCTCTTTCTTATTAAAGGAAGCTTAAGATTGGCAGCTTCAGAGCTTCAGAAATGTTATCTAAAGAAGGCGGTATCAATGAATTGAATATGAAAGGGTTGGGACTTCTGAAGGGTACCGCTGCGGGTTCTTCTTTGGCAACGGGTCAAAAAGGGGATCTCGTCTGGTTCCACTACATCAAATACCACAGCACCTGACTCATCAGAAGAGCTTCCGCCACCAATCAAACCAGAATGAAAAATGGATATGTCCCTATGAGCGACTACGCCGATCTTTATATGTTTTGGCCACGCCCGTTTCCGCTCCGAAGAGGAAGGTTTGGATCTTTCAATCTTATGTCGTGAGGGATGTGACCTATGTTAGGTCCATAAGAGACCACAGCTTTTAGTGTTCTATGATTCACCTCCGAATAATGAGTAGGTAGTTCAATCCTTTTGATTCTTCTCTTCATAGTTTTCTTTTTCTGATAGGGGAATGCGGAGCAATAGGTCGAATTACTATATCTATATAAAAAAGAGTTGTAAACTATAGGACTTCTTGTTTGAGTAGGAAGATTTCGGTTTTTCTCGTTCCATAAGAATAGGGATTTGAAAAAATACAAATTCCTCTTCATTCTGTTGTGCTCAGCGAAGGAACTGGCTAAGCATACTTTTTCGGATCCAAACTTCTTTGTTCTTTTCAAGTCTTCTTCTTGCATATAAGAACGCAACTGTTTCAAAAACCGGGATTTTTTTAGTAGTAAGCGGCATCCCCTCTTAGTTTTGATTAGGTGGAAACATTTGATTCTTCTCCACATTCTTACCTGGCGATCAAGGAATTTGCCTCTGATTTTGAATTGAAATTTGCCTCTTTTTTTTTTTAATTTGAATTTGTCTATGATTTTTTCAACTGAGATTTCGATATAGAAAGATCTCCTTATTTCTTCACCGCGGATTCTCGCGTTATTTTCTTGAAAAGATATTATATCACCGTGGGAAAGTTTCAAATGATTAATTTTTACCATTTCATTATTCACACAAACCCTTCGATGACTTATCAGCTGCCTTGCTTGAGGAATAGTTTCACGAAAATGGAGACGAACCGGAATAACGTCCGATCTTGTTTCTGGATTGAGTGGAAAAGGGATATATGAAGCTCGTTCTGTTCCTCTGTGCATCTCTGTGATGGGTAAATCCCCATGAAAAAGGGGCAACTTTCGTGTAGTTTGTGATTGGATGTAACTGTTACGATTTTTTCTCGTATAAATCTTTTTTTTAATGGATCTCTTATTGTTCCTCAATCTTCGGAGAATGCGGCGTTGTATTATTGTAAGTTCTCTGTTCCGAACATTTCCTGAAAGTAGACGACAAGTTTTAAATCTTAATGCGGGCATTTCATATCTCGGTTTTTCAGTCTTTTTCGCCACATCGCGTATAACGGGAATCGAACCCCCTCTGCTGCTAGCGGGCGGATGGAGAATGTTCTACTTCGATCCAGCAACTTGTTAGGAGTAGGTTTTGGCTTGCCCCTTTCTCTAATAATAAGGTATCCAAAGCTCCTTCCTTCTGCTGGTGCGCAGGAGCGCACTTCCGTTTTCCCCTTACTAAAAAAAGGGGGTGTAATGAATAGAGATCTCCCGCCAGCAGTCTTTTCTTCCTATCACTTCACTTCGATCGAGAGATCTGATCTCATCGGACCTCACCGGGCGGGGCGAAGGGGAAGGAAGGGATGGGTGGTCCGGAAACAGCAACGGGGGAGGGCTCGTAGCCCCCCTCTCCCTCTTCCCCACGCCTATTTGTTCTCCCGGCCCCGGAGAGATGCGGAACTTTTTTTTTTTTTGAAGAAAAAGATGAATAGATAGGGCCATGATACATTCCGGAATATTGTAAAGGTAAATAGACTCTTTTCGTTCCCTTTTCGATGCCTGCCTGAGGACCTATGTGAATGTTTTGGAATGGGGATGTTCGCCTTTTCTAACAAATAGACCCACGACACGGCTTCTCGCTTTTCATGAATGTGTCTCCCCCTCTACTTATGTGAGTTTGACCCGCCTTTGACTCTGCTTGCTTCTGACTCCCTATGAGCCGTTTTACGACCTTACTTTTTCGGAGGGTCGGCGGGACATGGGAGCCTCAGCTCATGCATCGGTTTACCGAAATTACCTCTGCTATCCCACTTCCTTCTATTCAAAAAGGCGAGCAGCCCTTAAACAAAAAGGCCCTAAGAGGGCTCTTCTTTATATATTATATAAGCCTTAAAGTAGGTAGCCCCGAAAGCCGAACTCAGCAACTTGTTAGGAGTAGGTTTTGGCTTGCCCCTTTCTATGTTATTACTAAAGCGCTAACGCCCTATCTATAGTAAGGGGCTTTTTCAATAAGGCTCGCGTGGGGGCGCTCACGTTTTTTGGCTCTCTTCGCTCCACTAGCCTTGATTGGCGGATGGAAGTACCAAGGTGCGTCTGGTAGTATCGTATATAAGATCACGGCTTCATTTAGGAGTTTTCTTTCCCTTTGAAGATTTGGTGTATTTGTGGACGCCGCTATGCTAATTTAACCTAGGCTAGGCCATGGGGCGGGTAGCACATGAGGTAAGCGATAGCGAGGATTCCATCCAGCCCCAAGCGTACCTGAGGCTACCTTATTGCGTAGGATCGGCTCGGGGAAAGCTTGTGATCCGGCATAAAACCCCATCAACCAGAGGAAGGAGCTAACCGGCGCTCCTTCTTGGAAGGCCAAGAAACTTGCCATCGAGGTCTGTCGACTGCTCGATGGCTGGTAAATCCGGGTAGCTAGTCCGGACGCTCGCTTCGGTGAGCTCCCTGTCGGTTCCTTCGAGAGGGCCGGATCGCCTGGGACGCGGATTCTTGCTATCCGCCGTGGACTAGCATGTTTCCAAGGTACGACTGGGTCGTTACGCCGTCTGAATCGAAGTGAAGAAGCGATCCCCCTGGTACGACTGCTTGCTACACACCCTGTATTTTGAAGCTCCGGCGATCGGGGAGCTATTCTTTCGGTGCCCGGGGTGGCCCCCTTTCAATAACAGTCAAACCGGAAGAAAGCAGCGCTCGCCGCAAAGCGCAGCTCTCTGGATGTAGATGGAGCCGTTCTCTACCTATGTATAGCCCTGGTAAGAGGGGAAACTATACATCTTTTTCCTTTCGCGCGAGAAAGAAGGACTTTTGGGATCGTGGTTCGGATGTCCAATCACCAGAAATGGGAAGATGGGCCGAAGACGAAACTAAAAAGAACTTTCTCATAGCATAGCACGAATTGGAGAAAAAGAATGTGCGACGCTCTAATTATAGAGCGGCGCTAGAGAGACCGAATTTACCAAAGGTAATGAGGTCTGGACCCTTTGTAGCTTGCTACGCAGGGCCACCATCCGTTGCTGAATCACTACTTGACTTTGCAAAGCTTAAATCTGACGACCTCGAGAAGCTTACAGACCTAGAAGGACGGCCAGGGAAGTCCACAATGAGACCGGTTTCGCAAAGTAGGATAGCATCGGATGGGAACGAAACACTTGCATCAAGGGATGCGCCACCCAGCCAAAAAGAGGATCAACCACTAGCTTCCTAAGGGAGGCCTTTCTGACCTAAGGGGGATCGCGGATTAGGCTGAAATCATGGGGAGAGATTCTGTCCGCCATAAAGGGCGACCTGGCGACTCCCGCATGTGCAGGTAGCCATCCTGACGGGAGTCTGCGGCTGAGATCGACGACTGGTGGGCGGCCGACTGTACTTATATCTCTTACTATATTCCAGGTAGATACCTTCTTATTTTACAGAGACCAACTCCGTAGTCCAAGCCTGCCGTTTGTTCTTAAAATAAATTCAAAATAAATAAATTGACCATACGTAGGTTCTTCTTAATATACCCTTATTTCTCCAGCGATTGCACGGCCTCCAATTAGAACCTAGCGTACTTCTACTTTCTATCTTTCCTTCGATAAAGAGATGACCTTTTGAGGCATCCGTTTTTGATAAGCCTTTATTAACTTAACAGAGGCAGCCGATTCACATAGATTTGAATTAGCTTTTCTTTTTGGGAGTAGTCCTTGGGTCTATAGGCTTTGATGAAGTCTTTTGCCCTGGCGTAGAACAGATGCCTAAAGAAAAGAACCGGATAGTGTCTTGCTCAGCCCGATAGGAAGAGCAGCAGAAAGCGTAGGCCACATAAACTCTGATCATCGTAAACAGCGTAGTCAGAAAAAAAGACAAAGTCTTCTTTTTCTTTCCCATTCTATCAATTAGAAAAGGAAGAGTCAGCTTCTTTTTCCATTTATTGTATTAAAAGGGGCTCGTATCACCAGGGTCCCACTTAGTTAAATAGATAAAAACAAACCTAAGACAAACCTTTCCCGGGGCTTACTCTTTCCTCGAATAAGCTCTAGTGATGTTGCCTCGAGTTTGAGTTCATGCAAAACTTCATTAAAGAATTTCTTCAAGCTGTGGTTTATCTGTTCTGAGTCCACACCGCTTTTTATAGCAAAAAGCATATCATCTGCATACCTTAAATATCGTACGCTCTTTTCCCTTTCCATGAAGGAATTGATTCGAATATCTAGCTGGTGAAGAAAGATGTTCATCATAACAGGGGAAAGTGGGCTGCCCTGAGGTATGCCTTTTTCGTTATTATTTAAATCCCTCCCTTTTTTGTCTACGATTGGAGTTTTTAGGAAAGCTAATATAAGATCAAAGAAGGGTTGATTTTCCTTTCCCAAGTAGGATTGAATTATGTTGATTAGTAGCTCATGATCGATGTTGTCAAAACACCCAACGATATCAGACTTTATTAGTCTATCGACCTGCCCCCACCCCTGAACTTCCAAAAAAAAAGAAATCGGACCCCGACCTTTTCTAAACCCGTGTGAAAAGGAGAAAAAAACGTCGTCAAAGATGATATTCAGTAAATGGGAGAGAGCATCCATCACAATGATATCACCTTTGTTTTGTTGGGCTGCGTAATCGCTCGCAGCTTCCCCGGCTTATTAGGTTTCGGGATCCAAGATCGGTACATCGAGGAAAAGTAAAAAGTAGAGTTCAAGAGTGCCCTTTTCACTTCTTTCAACTTCTCCATGGATATTAGTTCTTTATAAACATAAACGGGCTTTCTTTCCCAAAGACAATCTACTAATTTGACTAACTTCTCTATCAACCGCTTCCTCTTTTGACTCCCTTCTTCTTCTCTGATAAAAGCAAACTCTCCAAATTGTTGACCAAGCAAGGTCACTGAAACAATAACTGAACACTCACTAAAACTCACCGGCCAGATAGTGTCCAATGAAGACCAATCCACAAGCTAGCCTTTCCAATTCTCATTAACTGTTACTTGACTGTTACTAAACGAAACTGAATTCGTTCGGAAAGAGAAAAGCCAGTAGCCAACTTCACAACAGATAGCCTTCTCAGCCGTAGTCCCTATACACTTCCTTCTTACCGCCCCGGTTCTAAGCCAACCCTTACTTATCTATTTATCTGCCGCCCATGCTTTGCCATAGAGTTAGGTAGGCCTCCACAAGCTGCTAAAAGATTTCAGTTTCAAACCAGGAGAGGAGGGAGAAGAGATTTTATTAGGACTGGACTAAAAACTCGTAAAGACCTCATAGGGAAACCTCGTATCCAATCCGCCGATGAACTGGAGCTAGATAGGCTTAAAACTGGACTCCTACCTTAAAAAGCAACCCCAACTGACGGAAAAGGGGAACCGCCTATAAGATAAGGGCAAAAAACTCAAACTTCCACATGGGCAGAGGCGACTACGACCCACCCCTATTGCGGCTACACTGGCTGTAACAGAACTCGGTTGGGAAGACACTATAGATTAGAAGTACATCTTTCCTTTGATTGCTGGAACTTTACACATGCGCGGAACTATACTCGATTAACGTAGGTCTTTGCTTTTTCCCTCATAACTCTCTTTTCCTAAGGTAAGAATGCCTAGACTATCTTTTTACTTTTACTAAGGATATAGGTATGGTTTAAAGTCTATTCACTTTTGGCCTTATACACAGCTCTCTGCAAATAAAAAAATGGAAAGTGGGGATCCCCCTTGCCGTATCCCGAGCTAACTTCTGATAAACCATATGCAGAGGTCGCTTTCCTTGCTGCCAGATGGATTTACCTTCTCTAAGATGTCTACTTTAGAAAAGAAAGATTCTTCCGGGACAACTACTAGATAGCTAGGAACTAGCACTTCAATTGGATCCGTTTAGCTTAGGACAGCTCTTTCAAGGCTTTCAAGGCACTAGCTTTCTCACGGACTGGATCACTTGCCTTTGTCTTTGTCCTCGCAGATACACGAGTAAGACTATACAGTAAAGGGGACAGAAACTACTCATACAGCTCCCAAGAAGGATTAGATGGAGATGGGTTCGAAGGGGAAAGGACGGAAATAGCACAGGCCGGGGGATTCCATTCTGAGAGTGTTAGAACGTATGGAAGAAGAATCCATTTATGCTGTTAGCTATACGGGGGAGGACTATTAAGAGGAGGCCTTAGAAGTTGCTTTCACTAGCAGCGCTTCTTCCTCCAACAACTCATACTAGAGCACCGCTTACTCAAGCAGCTTATTCTGATTTAATTGCTTACACAGGAAACTGTAAGAGCAGATAGGCAAACTAGGGATATTGCCTCAAGCCTAACCCTTTCGGAGCCTCTTTGCACTCACTCCCTTAAGGGTTATTAATTAAGCTGTGCGAGGAAGATGAAAAGTCAATCTATGCCACTAGCTCCAGTCTCACACTGATTAACTTCCTTCAGGAGTTCAGTTCCTAAATAGGAAGATAAGGGACTAGGAGTAGGAGGCACGCACCTATCTTTCTTTTAAAAGTAGCAGTCGTAATAGCAATAGGAGTCGCAGGGGAAGTAGAGGAAGCATCCAATTTTACATTATATGGGGCTTTGGCACGTCGAGGAAGAGAATAAGCTTAAGCTCTTTGCGGGATAAGGGCGGTTAGCAAGAAGGTTTTTGAATCAATAAAGGAAGAATGCGCTCCTATGGAATCAGCTCTTGGGAATAGAAGGGGAATGAAGGCAATTTGCCTTTTATTATTTTATTAAATAGAAGAGGCTAATCGAGATCCTAACTCGAAAGGAATAGGGCATTACATTAAGTAAAAGGATTGGGCAAATAAAGAGGTTCTTAGAGAGCTGGTGGAAGGCTCAAGACAGAAGGAATTTACATATAATAAGAAGGATCTCATGTCATGGTTCTTGTTCAAGAATCGGGATAGATCCCTTTTAAAGCAGTGTCTTATATAAGAGGTGGTTCTACTCTCATATCTCCAGACATAGCGTATCCTATTTCATTTCAAGTTCCCTTAGATGGTGGGGCGATAGATCTTTCTCTTGTATTTAGGACTAACGATATAATTTCATATTCAGGGAGTTCCATTCCAGTGTCCAGCTATGAAATAGCAGTCCTAAGGCCCTCCAGTTCCATTGAGATAGCTACGGGATGAGATAGGTAAATTCTTTGCTAGGTTGGAGTTTTCCTCCATGGAAAAACCTTCTGGTCTCTTTGAGATTTGATATAGAGTTCCCATTGAGTGGGACTGACCCAGAAGAACCACATCTGTCTCAAGCCGACCCGACCTTCTTACATCTCCAATTTTCTTTCCCTAGAATAAAGATCTAGTGCGCCTATCTTGGGAAAGTTCCTTCCTGCTTTGCTTTCTCTGGGAATTTCCGAGTTGGAATTGTAAAATAACTTTTTCAAAGAGAGAGTAGCGAGGAGAAGGCAATCCAACCTTACATTGGTATAAGATCTTGACTATTGGGATAAATTTCATCTTTCTATCCGAAGTTTTAGGGGAAGATAGTTCTTTTATCAACCAATTGCGATTCAATGTGGGAATACCCGGCGAAAGGCGCATCTCTTCCGAAGCTATTGCTTTTTAAGCTGAACTCTGCTATCAGACTTTGATATTCGTAGATCTAAGATTTCCGGGGTAAGGACTGACTTAGGCTTAGTGAATATCTTTGCTTTTCAATAGTACGATCTTCGGCATATGAAGAGATATTTTTTTTTTAGTTTCTTTTCTTAATCATCTGGGAATGAAGAGGATGATAAGTTGACTTCTTTCTTCCCTTCCATTTCATCCTTTTCACTTAGAAGCGATCCACTTTATATATAAATAACACCTGTGCTAATGATTTCTTTCATGCAGTAAACAGGGTCAAGTGAGTGAACAAGACATTTATTTTTCAAGCCAACAGGGAAGACTAACTGAAGGGAGTAATATGCCAGTAGCAGTCCCCATATCTTAAACTATATTCTTCTCTGATATCATAGATCGAGCGAGGGCCTGTCTTTGCTGACTCATATCTAGTATGAGGGTGAGTTGCCACCCATATACTTTTAGGGCTAGCTTCCATTCATCCTAATCTTGTCATTCCCTCTTCTAGCCATGGAGAGTGCCCTGTAAGCCATTCAGGTTCTTCTCTAGGACCAGTTAGAGATTTTCTTTCTCGTTAGATTGGAAGTGAGCAAGCAAGTTTGTTGAAAGAGGGGCAGGATATTCTAGATCTGCTGAAAACCAGGTTATAGGGCTATCTCTTGCCATGGTAGGGGCATTCCCTCTTGTAGCAGTCTCAGTCCCCAATCAAATTCAGTTGCAGAATAAAAAAAAGGTAAGCCTAGCCTGCAGTTTGAGTGTTAAAGGTTGCATGCAGTCCCCGAGGTAACACTTTCTAGATTACCATTATAAGTCCCAGTCTCATTAGTCCCTTACTCTGTCAAGCCATCAGGATCAGAAAAGGAAGAAGGAGGAAAGGAAGCTAGAGATAGCAGATTCTCGGGGGATGAAATTCATTTTGAGTTTAAGTTCTCGTTGCAGCAGTCCCCTTACCAGATGGAGTTGCAGCCTTGGATCTAGGTGCAGTGCTAAGACCTGCTTTGAAAAAAGCAGCTATATTTGAATCTTATGGAGAAGGACTAAACGAGCGTAAGTAGCATACCGGGACTTATAGAACTCTCTTGGATAGCTTTTCCCCTAGCGAACAGCAGAGATTGTGATTCCATCTAAGGGTCTTAAAGAGTTCAAGGTTTATTGCTCTCAAAAAAACCTCTATCTATTGTCCCCGTGTGAGCCATATGAGTAGTCCCTTCCCCTTGTAGGAGGGAAAGTCAAAGGATTCATTCACAGATGCCCTGCCCCTAGAGCCCTACCATGGAAGAAAGATATAGCCCCCCAAGGGAAAACAACCATGTCGTAAGCCCAAGTCAATTCCTCTCTTCGAATTCTCTTTGCTATTTCATCTGAATCCCTATCTTTTTGAATGTCCATAAAATCCTAAGGCTAGCCAGTAGAAAGACCTTTATTTGAGGAAAGCCATCAGGCAAAGGATAGACAAAAAGCTTTGGAAAGTAGTTTCTCAACCTCGAAATATTAGATATATCTTCTATTTTGAATATTAAACGTAGTAATAATAAACTAAAATCTATTTAAAATAGACAGATTTAGAACATCCCTCCGCTTAACAATGGAGTTATAAGAGCCCTCGCCTTTTTTGAAATCCGAGTTATTACATCCATAAAGTCTTAAGTCAGCAAGTAAGAAAGCAGATAAGCTATTTCAACAAGAGAATTCTCTAACGTAAATCTATTTGATCTTTCTTTTACAGCAATCTTTAGGTCTTTTCCAAGACAAGCAATTGAATGAAAAAGGTCAAGCGTAGTCACTCAACTTTTTAGCCTTTCAAGCGGAAGCAGTCCCTTTACTTTACAGTGCAGCTAGTAGGAGCCTCCTTCACATATGCTCTTGATCTTCTAAAAAGATTTGGTTTGAATGACTGCAAACCTGCACCTACCCCTATGGTTCTTGGACAGCAATTATCACAAAAAGATAGTAACCCTGTCAAACATCCAGAGAAGTATAGAAGTCTTGTGGGAGCACATCAATATCTCACTTTTACACGCCCAGATATAACATTTGCTGTAAACCAAGTATGTCAATTCATGCATGATCCTCGTGAGTTACATATTCAAGCTGCCAAGAGAATCCTTCGTTATGTGAAAGGAACATTAGCAGATGGGCTTTTTTTTTTTCCCTACTGTCAAAAGGCAACCTAATCTAGTTGCTTACTCAGATGCTAACTGGGGCGGAGATCCTGATTCAAGGAGATCAATTTCAGGTTTTTGTGTCTTCTTTGCTGGTTCACTTATCTTATGGAGTAGCAAGAAACAAAGAACAGTTTCTCGATCAAGCGCAAAGGAAAAATATCGTGCAATGTCGGATGCAACAGCAGAAAGAACTTGGTATCGTCACCTTCTCTCTGAGCTGGGTATAAAGCCTAATGGTCTAACTCTACTTTGTGATAACCAGAGTGCTATAAAGCTGGCTTCAAATCCACTCTTTCATGCACGAAGCAAACACATTGAATTGGATTGTCACTTTGTGCGAAAAAAGGTAGAAGATTCGCTAAATTGTTGAACCACAGAGAGAAGATTCTTAGCCACTTGACGAAAAGGAGTCGACTCAAAAGTATTATGACCATCCATGACTGAAAGAAGAGAAATTAAGCCAACCCGCGAGAAGAAGCAAGCTTGTCTCTTGAATTGCTCTTTTGAGTCGACTCTTCACTCAGGGGTAGCGGTGAATAGGAACTCTGCTTTCTTCTCGAACGGATATAGTCAGTGTGCCACGAGTGCTCCCTCCCTCTTTATTCTCACCCGGCCTTCAATGCTTTGAAAGGAAAGGGGGTGAACGCGGTCTTGATGCGGAGAAAGTAGGATGTCCAATCTCGTGCTTAAAGGGGTTCGCAGTACTTGCTTTATGCCTTTCCTTCTGACTTTACTGAGCGAGGAAGGGAATCGCTACTTCGGATGCGAGCAAGGAAGCGCTAGCCTATACCTATACGACTGCTACTCTTATTGATATTGATGAATGCGGGCTAAGGACGTTGATACCTGAGCCCTCTTCAAGTCTTGTTTTCATGCCCACCTGTCGAGATGCCAAAGAAGAAGGAAGATTGACCACCCAGACTCTAACGATTCAGTGGTAAACCCCCTTAGATGCTTTTCATACTGAGGTCGAGGTTGTGGGCTCCCCTGTGTGTGGTCAAATGGTTTGTGACGGTCTTCTGGAGCTGGCAATGTCAACGCTCGGGGGATTGAACCGTCTTTGAGCCTAAATCTTCTATTTGAACTCATTTTCCTTAATGTCAATCGAAAACAACTTCTTTATTATATTTATGCTGATGCTCCTCTCATTCCTTTCCTGCTTGAATCAACTATCTCTTAGAGCAAAGAGGTATTTTAGCTCGTTCGTCTTCTTTTCGTTCTTAGTTCCTCGACTTTTTGGTGCAATAAACCTAACCAACCCACCCCTTAAGCTAAGAGGAAGTTTCTAGACTGACTTACTAAGGCTTTCAGTAAAGCTAGTTGCTAAGAGTAGTACTTTGCTAGGCAGCACACTCCTACATTAGCGCACTCTCTCTTGCATTTCTGAAAAAATAGGCTAGGCTCCTGCCTTAAGAAGAGTTATTCGTATGTGAGTCAGTTTTCCATACCTAATTCTCTCACATGATCGAGACTCTCCTATCTCCCCATTTCTCTGGTCACATATTATATATAGTAGAAAGAACCAAGAAGTGGGTTGGGGTAGGATAGACTTTCTGATGCAAATACCTTAGATCTAGCTATGCTTGCTGACCTGTGCTACCTATTCTATTCTTGACACATTAGGGTAGGAATAATAGTAAGCTGAGCTGCCTATCTCGCAGTGAGCGCTACCTAAGCACTGTTGAAGGCACTCAGAGAAGAGTGGAAAGAGTCCTAAGAGGGCTTCTCACTAAGACTTTCGACTCACTGCCAAAAGCTCCTTCTTGTGCGCTAACGCTGGAAGGGATGGTTTTGGGTGGGGGAGAGATCACTGGAAGACTTAGTCGTTTAGATAGAGATAACATTTCTATAATAAAAAATATGGAACTCAGTACCCCCAGGCGTTCGCTAAATGCATTTCGCTTACAGTCACTAGGAAGGGGTTCTAGTAACGAAAGATTCCTTCCATAGATAGGCCACATTTCTCATATTCATTTCAGTGCTTTTGGTCTACCGTTTTGGAAAGCAGGGGCAAGTCAGGCATCATGCTTTCCTGGGGAGATCGTTTCAATTTACATAATAGTTAAGCTTCGTGCTTGCTGTGAAAGTGATCTTCGTAATCAAGAGATGGGGCGTTCTCTCTCCCTACTTAACTAACAAGCAATGGGGACAAAGGCCTCGAATCCTGTCTTTGACGGCGATCCTCGAATCCTGTCTTTGACGGCGATCATAGCGTGTCACGCTGGGAAACTGATCGAATGTTTTCTGTCTCAATGTCAGTGTGAAAGTCCTAATATCTTTACGAGGTCGAAATAGCATCACAGAAAGAGCAGCCAGAACCTACTCCCAGTTGGCCAGCATCAAAGCATTCAAATGAAGAAGGAGTCCCCGTCCAACGGAGCACTAAGAAGCAAGGGACACATGGACAAGAAATGGGTAAGGGGAAAATTAACTCATCGGTTAATAACCCAGTGTTTGGGACCAGAAGGAAGGCATGGAACTCGAACTAGTGATTCCCTTGCGATCTTGTCTTCCTACTATAGAAGGATCAGAGCCAGAAGTCCCTATAAAAGAAAAAAGTCCTAGGTGAATTTTTAGTTTTATTTGAAGAGTCTTACCCCTACGGAATGAAAGAAAGTTTTATTCCGTAGGGGATAGTATCTGCATTTGCGTCTACTGAATACTATATTTCACATTGGGACGGCTATAGTCAATAGAGCCACTACCACTAGCTCAGGATTCTGCTTAACGCGCCCTGCCTTCGTTTGAAATCCAAGCTGCTTAGGTCAACCAAGAGGACATCTGGAGGGAGTTCGAGCAGCAGAGCTGGTCTTTTGATTTGACTCCAACGGGCAAAAGACTAGGAGCAGAGACTCTCACGGACACGGCATATGAAAGCACTTTGAATGTCTTCTTCTAGCTAAAGAGATGAGATCCCTGCGCCTGACTAAGCTAAGCTAAGAAGAGAAACTTGTTTGTTTAGGATCCCACATCGATTGGTTTCAAACGCGAAATAGCACCTTTTCGAGGCCCCTTTGGCAAAGGATCTAGAGGTACCTGAAGTGAAGAGGATTCGCGAGCACTTAGATGAAGACTCTCGGATAGGGCAGGAAATGGCACGTTTAGGCCTCAGAATTAGGAGTATCCTAGTCCGGCGCGCAGCGTCTATTTTTTTTAGATGGGATGTCAGGAAACATAGTGTTTTAAAAAAAGGGATTTCCACTTCGAAACCGCTACGCCCCTCAAGATCAAGAGGAGTAACTTTCACATGGATCGAGGGATAAAAACCTCTGAGCAATCATTTTCCCCTATTAGTCTACTTGCTTTATTTGCGAATTACTCTATTTTCGGTTAGGTACAACTATGCCTGCCCAGTTATAACTCTTTCGCCATAAGGAATAGAAGGCTGACCAATCCCCGCTGGACCGGAAAAGCCACAGGTTCTATGTCGCACACTCCCGATTTGAGAAGTACAGGCAGCCCAGGCAAGATACATAATGGAGTTAATCAAGCCCGATTGTCCATGCTACCAGACCTGAGCGTTGACTGGGAATGTCCAATTGGCAGAGATATTCTAGACCCAAAAGGTGTTCCAATCATCGTTATGAAATGAAGTGCGACAAGTCTATCCTATGGCTGCAGGCGGATGCTAGGGCGCCGTTACTGCTCTCGTAGTCGTAGCCGCTCTTCCTACATTGATAGACCTCTTATCTATGGAATAAGTTAAAAACATCTATTTATTTAATGAAAATCCTGCGCTTGCAATGCAAAGGCAGAGACCTAAAGAATTGTCATTCTATTCCCTTCGACATGGGCCATGAGAACGAAATTAGATTAGTGCCACTTCCCGCAGCAATAGCAGTAGTGGAGAAAAGAAGGTGTAGTCGGAATGTCTTGGCAAGAATAGGTTTTGCAAGAATCCACTGTTTAGCGGGATAAACCCTGTAGGACTTCTTCCTTTCCTCTTGTCGGAAGAAGTAGGAATCTATCTAGACTTTAATGACAAGAATCGGAGGAAAGATGCATAGTTTTGAATAAATAGGAATAGAACAAGCAACGCATTTTTTCTTTCATATGTAGATTGTCACTTCCCCTCATTAAGCTAGCTAGCGGTAGCGCAAGTGTCAGAAAGGAAAAAATGGATGAATGCATTCCGAGATCGAATTAGTGATCCACCCCGTACATCTGATAACATTGTATACAAGGAATGTGACCTATCTGATAGAGAGACTTCTTCGGTAGCTTAGTCAGAAAGAGACCAAACACAGAAGTAATTTCATCATAGTTACGTTGCCCGGTCATTCGCAGAACTTCGTTACCTTATTGTTCGCTATATCAGAGAAAGACATAGAATAGAGTAATTGACTCAACTCCCACAGGTGTAGCATCCAATTGAGGAGCTTTATCCGTTGACTCACACTAATGAATAATGAACTGTGGAATACCGGGATGTGGAATTCACTCATTTATCTTTTTGCTCTTCCTACTTATGTTACGTCATGCAGACATCTAAATTTTAAGTTTTTGTGACAAAATTTTTCGTTTGTTTAAATTTAAATGGGTGAAAGAGATTCAAAAAATGAAAGATTCTGGCTTGGGAGGATGTCTGTACGCCTAAAGGGAGGATTAGGCATTCGTCAAATGAATCAAGTGAATGAGGCCCTGCTCGACAAAACCGCTTGGAGAGACTCTGTATCGACTGAATCGTATTGGGCGAAAATATGCTCATCAAAGTACAGGCATAACAACCAGGACAGATCGTGTATTAATCTACTATAACTATAGGATAGAGTCCAAGGAACCTAAAAAACTCGAAGAAGAGCGACAAGTTCTCGAACAAACAGCGGGAGAAGCAGACTGAGCCTGTTACATTGATAAAAGGCAGTCCTATGATCACCATCTTCAAAAATAAAAAGGACACAAGCTTCCTACGACCAGTAAGCTCAGCACGAGTCATCATAGATCGACCTACTGAGGCAATGACCATGCACCTAAAGCCACTTTACATAAAAGTGCATATTGAAGGAGTCCCCGTGTCAGGAGTCTTGGTCGATGGAGGGGCTGCGCTTCTTTGTTCGCTAGGCTTTCGCGCTAGTCATGAATCTTTAGCTTGGTTCCCGGCTTTGAATTCGCGATAAAGCTTAGCTTAGCCCCGTCTGCGGTTGACAACTTAAACCCCTTTGCCCATATTGTATTGGCCTTCACTCAAAACGATCGGTTCGAGTCTGCTGCTGCAATTGGCAATTAATTGGATAAGCGGTGGCCTTCTTTTCTTTTCAAAACTAATACCACCTCTTTTATTTTAAGAAATATCCTAAGAGAAGAAAGGCATTCTATCCCCTTTGTGTCTTTCTTCTAGGCGGAGCTCCCGCCGCCTTGGTCTTGATCAGGGAATCACACGCTTCTTCTCCCCCTTTCTTGGCGGCTGATTCCTAGTGTGACATGGATCTTCCTTATATCTCAGAGGTTGCGTATATAGAAGATGGAGTCTAACCCCTGGGTTTGTTGCGCATGATGGAGTAATCTCTTCGTTTAATCATGAGGTCACATGGACTTTCTCTGGGATTGATTGATTCCCGTTGTGGATTGCTGCGCAGCTAACTACCGACCCCGAAATTTCATATAGAAAGAAAAATCTCGTATATGATCGATCGCGAGTTCGAGTTCGGTCATCCTGGATTCGTGTACTTAACCGACCTTCTCCAGCAAGCGTATCAAAAAGCAAGCAAGTAAGTTAAGTGGAGAGTAAAATGCCAACGTTAGACTTGAAATAGTACTTACAGCGGATCTGTGGTCACTTATTGGCTCAGCTCAGTCAAGTACGTACCGGCTCGTATTTGATAAGTAGGTTTTTGATTGATTCGTGGGGGGTCGTGGAAGAATTGGGTTCGAATCCCATAGCCCGCGAAAAAGACTTTTTCAACGAAGGCACAGATTTCATTGAAAAGGTACGGTGACGTATCAAGAGCAGTGCAGAAGGACCAACGACGATGAAGGTTACGAAGGAGAAGGAGGAGCAGGAGGAGCTAATTCGGACGGAATCGAATAATTACGAGATAGACAATGAGACAAAGCCACCGTGGAGCGGCTTTTTGCAAAAAGATGAGGGGGAAACTCAGTAAGATGTCGGAGAAGCGAAATATACGAGATCACAAACGTAGATTGCTCGCGGCTAAATATGAATTGAGACGAAAGCTTTATAAAGCCTTTTGTAAAGATCCCGATCTTCCTAGTGATATGCGGGACAAACATCGTTATAAGTTGTCCAAGTTGCCAAGAAATAGTTCCTTTGCACGAGTAAGAAACCGATGTATTTCCACGGGTCGCCCTCGTTCCGTATATGAGTTCTTTCGAATTTCTCGTATCGTTTTTCG